AAATGCCACTTCTTCCCGTCGCATCCGTCTTCAGGACGATATAGCCATAAAGATGCACGTCTTAGTGGGGAAAAGATTTTGCCCCCGGTGTAGCTCGAAAGCAGAAAGAGTAGAATTCATTCGAGAGAGCTTGGTGGTCTTAAGAATGGTTCGGGTGGGGGATTCTCTTAAGAATAAAGAATTCGAATAGAATCTAATTCATGTTCATGTTAACAGAAGAGCGGATCCAATACCAAGACGCTTGAGAGAAAAGGCTAGCCTTGTATATACGCTATTTCTGTTTATGTCAGAGGTGCCCAAAGCTAGAAGCAAGATTTCTAGTAGAATATTCAAAGCTTTTGAGTAAGTAAGATGGATGGATTTGGAAGCAAGTGAAAGAACTAGTTGCATAGATATAGATATAGAGAAAGTCCTTTCTCTGAAGACGGTGATATTAGGGTTTTGAGATCGGTTCTGACGTCGAACAGGTTTTCGACCCGAAAAGCTCCACAGAGCTGTCGTATGCGGGTACTACGAGGCCCACGACTTTCTTGATCGCCTCATTCGGGTTAAGATGTGGCTAAAGTCTCTCCGATGGTAGCGTATATTACGCTCGAGGTCTCTCGAGCCTCCTGTTGTACCAATGTCTCCGTTTTAGGGGGAATAAGGTAATGAAATTCCGGTATGGACTTTTGTTGTTGTTACGACAGGCGGAGAGCAGTGCCCTATTGGTCTAATTCCTGCTTCCCCTTGGTATCGGTAAAGGGGCTGGTAAGCGCTTCCCGAATAGATTCCTTTCTCTTCCCCGGACACCGAACAAAGGGAACCCTGGCTTCACTTGTCGTAGTAAGACCACCCCTCTATAAGCTTTCCCTATCGCTCTGATGAACCTCTTTCCGCCTGTTCTCTAGAGTTCAAGAACTGATTCTGGCCTATCCCTTATTTGTCCATTAAGTCCGTTTTCCGCTAAAGGCAGCATGAAAAGCACCTATATTGTAATACGTAAGAGGAAGGACGACTAAGCAACTATGCTACTATTGGCACCCCAAACTAAAAACTACAACTGGAAATCCAACTTTAGGTGGTCATTATGATCAGAAACTCACTCTCTGGAGAATTTTATTGACCTCGCATATAACATGGGGAATCTGGTTAGCACCCATATTTCAGAATAAAAGAACAAAGACTTGACTGGACGGTATTCACGAGCAGATGACAAGCATGAGTGAAGAAGGGTCTTATGTTACCATTTTTGGTGGTAAAGAAGATGTTCTTGTTCTTCCATTCCCCAAACCCACTTCAGCTTTCGACGATTGGGTTGGTGTTCCGATAGGCGAGAGGTGTGAAGCCAGATCGTACTAAAGACAATGAAAAAATTTCGAAAATGATAGATTTCCAAAAAATAAGTAAAAGCAGAATGAAAGACAGTCCTATATTGACAAGGACGAGCTTTTTCACGAAGAAAGCTTCGCGCCCAACTGCTTGTATATCGATCGGAAAGAAGCAGCTGCAAATGCTATCAGTGGTTCTTCCTTCCTATCCCATCTATCTATAAGAGTTGCTTGATTCGCCCCCATCTTTAATAGGACTGGACTAAGTTCGGGCAGATCTCCGTCCCATTTCACGGATGCATCGCATTGAGAATTGACTCGTCGGATTAACCACTTAGACGGAGAGTTCCCCATATTCCATTTCATTGGCAACTGAAATAGATCGAAACGGATTGCGCGGTACCCAGGGCTTCAAAAATGAATATGAAAATAATATCGCTTTGCTTGACCTGATCGTTGTGCCAAGGGCTGGTGGTGCCTTGAGCAGCTCTTAGTTCCGTTTGCCGGCCCCACGGCTTATTTCATCTCGATGTTTGAAAGATGTTCTGTTCACATACTCGTTTTCACACATAGGCACAGAGAGTCAGTCAAAACTCCACTTTTTAGCAAGAAGGGCCTACGACATAAGGCTCCTCCTACGAACCTATGAACCTCCGAACCTAAGGAATAGAGTTCAGCATCGGGAAGCCTACTCCTCGGGCTGTTCGGTACTTGAATATGCTTGCCGCGGAGAAAGACTACTTTTCTATTCGCTTGCCTGCGCGCCTCTACTCATGCGGGACTGACTGTGCAATACTAAGAATGGAGCACGCCGCCCGTCCATGGAGGCATTATGGTTGGAAGGCCTTCCTTAGCGGCCTCTTCCTCAAAAGGCAGGATTGAAGGCAAATGAGTAGACCCCTACAAGCATATGAAGTCGCGTTTTCAGGGCCTATGGATGCCTTAGGGGGAAAACTCTCCAGTACAAGAGAGATTTTTTTGCTTTTTTTCTACTCCCGGGTATAGGTACATTACTTCACTTCAATTAGACAATATAAGAAAGCAAGGGCTTTTCTAAAAGGCTCCACGCATAATAACATAGCTTTTATCTCAGCTATCCTGTATGATAACACGACCGTTGGTGCCCTTCCGAGCCGAGAGATAAGGGATTAAAATTCATTGGACTGGACATGTCTTCTCCACGATCTCAGGGAAATGAAAATCAATTCTCAAAGATCCATAAACAAATCTGTAAAGTTGTCTATAAATGGTTAATCATATATAACCCCTTATTTTGAGGCAACTATTCCATAGCCTCTTAGACTGCCTTGCCTGACCTTGAGCTCTTCGCTTCTCAGTGTTGACAAAACCAAAGGTGCGGACTGTTGATAGCTATAGGTTTAAGGTATGAAAATATTCTTTCTGTCTCCTCACTCCCTGACTTCATTCTCCGAAGGAAGGGCAGTTGAACTCATACTTGCCATTCAGAGGAATCGCTCCTCGGCAGTACTAGTCAGAACTAAACTCCTAACCTTTGAAATTGAGCTTCTCCGGTCCTGGGAGAGTTGCTTCTTTCTTTGACTTGGTTTGCCCACTTCAAAAGGTTTCCAGAAGACCTTATCCCTCAAACCTCATGTGGAAAGAGAGATTCCTTAGGTTGCTGTTTGAGAGAAGAGATATCCATTGGGACGAAGCTGACAGAATGGCACCCGCTTTCTTAAGGATCCTCGCTAATTCAACTAGTTTTCTTTTCCGGGAATGAACTAGCCTAGAGGAAATGGGCGTCAAGCCTATAAGTCAAGTACGCAAGAAGAGTTTCTAGGCGAAGACACTCTCAGTCGAAGGTAGGGCAGTCTTCCTAGCTTTAGGGTCAATCGAATAGATAGAAGATCTAGCGCCTCGGTCAGAGAGAATGGGGCACGAGTTCGTGACCTAATAGAATAGTGTTTTGTGATCCCGGGGAAAGCTATCATAGTGATTCCACTAGACTTGAAAGCAAATGAAACAAACCGGGATAAAGCTTTAACCAAGCGTAGTTGGCGGAGTATGACCTCTTGATTTGAAGTTTTCTGGATTCCTAGTCTACTATAACTGACTTAATAGAATATGGTATTTCATAATAATAATAATAATTAGTCAATATCACAGGACAGTGATTGACTGCCAAGTTTATTTCCGTGCCCCCTTTTTTTCGTCGAAATAAGTTTATGCACTAGAGTGCCCCTTTCCTAGGGCTGGTTACATATAAGAATATAGATTTTTTGCTTTCTTTGATTCCCAATGGTTTTAGTTGTAGTTGTTGTTTGTTCTGGACAGTTTCAGTTGCTTTTGCTGTCGGTCTAGATGAGGGACGAAGGGACCGGAGTCAACCTTACTCCCTTCATTTGAGTTGGAGGTCTTACGCCTTTATCACTATGCATAGGGTTTCCCCTCCCCTGGAAATGAATGTAAACTTTCTCCCTATGTTATTGGCTCGCCGGGACCGATAGCAAAGGAAACACTGGCTTGAGGGAACTATGCCCTACTAGTACACTTTCTTTACAAGGGAACTAGGCGGGGGAGCTTACTTCACTTGCTTACCCGGAGAGAAAAACCTATTAGGGTAGTCCCATTACTTAAAGTAAGATAATGAAAATCATTTTAGTAAAAGCTATGCCCCTTAGCTTAGATACATGGGAGAAAAGATAGCCACGCCTGCTAACCCCGATAGTCCATTAAAGGCAAGAAAATGGCCTCCAACTGAAACCATCGAGAAATCCTTAGCATGATAAGCGAAAAGGACAGCAACTGGCTCTCAATAAACTCCTACTAGACGTCTAGCAAGAGCAACTTAAGCTCGATCTCAATCCTCAGGAAAGGTAACCGACAATTGCTTAAAGAGATCTCGCATAGACCCTTACAAGATAACAACATTTAGGAGCGCTCTTTTCATCCGACCCGACTATAAATATCGTTAGAGAAGAAAGCCACTTTTACGCCCAACAACTCCCATGTTCCCGATCTTTCTATTGCAGGAAATCCAACTCTGAAGAATTCGAAAAATAATAATAATAATATAGAATAATAATTTGTCGAATTCTTCATTCCATTCCTGGGAAGAAGCTTGCTTATTTTATTAGTAATGACCGCCCTTAGATGCCGTTGCGAGTTTGTTCGCGGTAGTATTTACGTTAGTAGTGCAGCCCTTCCTTCTTCCTCCTTCGCGTCAAATCTTTTTCTACAGGTCCCTTTTTCAAAAGATATGACGAATTAGCAAGTCGATCTTAGGTGCTTTGATTGGTTCGTTGAAGATGGATTCAAGTCCCAGCGGAATTGCAGCTATGCCCTTTTCCGAAATGCCTGACTTTGTTGAGCAGCTACTTTGCTTCCCCTTTTAGATAGGCTTTCCGCTTTCAGCCGTTCTTTCTTTCTCTGCGGCCTGCGTGGGACTGATCCGGACTGATAACCCGAACCCTTCGTAGACTGAACTCTCTTCTCTTTGGGCTCGCGTAGGTTAGGGAACTCGCCTCCTTCACTGCTTCCACTCCAACTCGAACTAAAAACCTCTTCCTCATCTTGACTCATGGCGTCTTCATCAGTGAGTAAATCCTCATCATCATCCTCCGTAAGATAAAAGAACCTAACTCCTGGGCCTGTGCAGACTCTTGGTGAGGCTGTTCCAAGTGTGTAGGCCCCACATCTTGCTCATCTCCCCCTGTTGGGGGTCTTACA